AGATTCGTTCAAGAAAAGCCAAACGTGTAGTGATTTTTACTGATAACCGGGGAAATACCGATCCTAATAATAAGGATACTAATAATTCTAATAAAAGAGACGAAGTAGCTTTGATACGATATTCGCAACAATCTGATTTTCGTCGAGACATAATCAAAGGTTCAATGCGAGCCCAAAGATGTAAAACAGTTATTTGGGAACTTTTTCAAGCAAATGCACATTCTCCGCTTTTTTTGGACAGAATAGACAAATCACACCCTTTTTTTTTTGATATCTCCGAACTGATAAAACTCATTTTTAGAAATTGTATAGGAAAGGGAGCAGAATTAAAAATTTCAGATTATACAGAAGAAAAAATAAAAGAAAGGGAAAAAAAGGAAAAGGACAAAAAAGAAGAGAACAAAAGAAAAGAGAAAGCGCGGATAGAAGTAGCAGAAGCCTGGGATACCATTCCATTTGCTCAAGTAATAAGAGGTTCCATGTTAATAACTCAATCGATTCTTAGAAAATATATTATATTACCGTCATTGATAATAGCTAAAAATATTGGCCGTATGCTATTATTACAATTTCCTGAGTGGTCTGAGGATTTAAATGAATGGAATAAAGAAATGCATGTTAAATGCACCTATAATGGTGTTCAATTATCAGAAACAGAATTTCCGAAAAATTGGTTAATAGACGGTATTCAAATAAAGATGCTATTTCCTTTCTGTCTGAAACCCTGGCACAGATCTAAGCCACGGTCCTCTCATATAGATCGAATCAAAAAGAAAGGACAAAAAGATGATTTTTTTTTTTTAACGGTTTGGGGAATGGAAGCTGAACTTCCTTTTGGTTCTCCCCAAAAACGGCCTTCCTTTTTTGAACCCATTTTTAAGAAACTCGAAAAAAAAATTGGAAAATTGAAAAAAAAGTATTTTATATTTCTAAAAGTTTTAAAAGAAAGAACAAAGTTTCTAAATATCTCAAAAAAAACAAAAAAATGGATTATCAAGGGCATTCCGTTTTTAAAAAAAATAAAAAAAGAACTCTCAAAAGTAAATCCAATTCTATTATTTAGATTGAGAGAAATATATAAATCAAGCGAAACTAAAAAAAAAAAAGAAAAAGATTCTATAACCCGCAATCATATAATTCATAAATCCTTTAGTCGAATTCAATCTACATATTGGACAAATTTTTTACTGACAGAAAAAAAAATGAAAGATCTGACTGATAGAACAAGCACAATCAGAAATCAAATAAAAAGAATTACAAAAAATAAAAAAAAAGTGACTCCAGAAATAAATGATAGTCCTAATAAAACAAGTTATAATGCTAAAAGATTCGAATCACCAAATTGGCAAATATTAAAAAGAAGAAATACTCGATTAATCCATAAATTACATTATTTTATAAAATTTTTCACTGAAAGGATATACGCAGATATCCTTCTATCTATTATTAATATTCCCAGAATTAATATACAACTTTTTGTTGAATCAACAAAAAAAATGATTGATAAATCCATTTACAATAATAAAAAAAATAAAAAAAGAATTAATAAAACAAATCAAAATAAAATTCATTTTATTTCGACTATAAAAAAGTCACTTTATAATATTAGTAATAAGAATTCACAGAATTTTTTTGACTTATCCTCCTTGTCACAAGCATATGTATTTTACAAAATATCACAAACACAAGTTCTTAACTTGTATAAGTTAAGATCTATTCTTCAATATCACGGAACGTCTTTTTTTCTTAAGACTTCAATAAAAGATTATTTTGGAAAACAAGGAATAATTCATTATGAATTAAGACATAAGAAACTTCGGAATTCTGGAATAAATCAATGGAAAAACTGGTTAAGAGGTCATTATCAATACCATTTATCTCAGATTAGATGGTCTAGATTAATAGCAGCAAAATGGAAAAATAGAATCAATAAATGTCGTACAATTCAAAATCAAGATTTAAACAAAGAGAATTCATATGAAAAAGACCTATTAATTCATTACAAAAAACAAAACGATTACGAAGTATATTCATTACCAAATCAAAATGAGAATTTTCAAAAATACTATAGATATAATCTTTTATCTTATAGATCTATTAATTATGAAAATAAGAGGGACCCATATATTTATGGATCACCATTCCAAGTAAATAAGAATCGAGAGAGTTTTTATAATTACAACACACATAAACATAAGGGCAAATTTTTTGATATACTAGGGGATATCCCTATCAAAAATTATTTAGGAAAAAGTGATATTATGTATATGGAAAAAAATCCGGATCGAAAATATTTTGATTGGAAAATTCTCCATTTTTGTCTTAAAAAGAAAATCGATATTGAGGCCTGGATCAAGATCGATACCAACAAGAATAAAAATACTAAAACCGGGACTAATAATTATCAAATAATTGATAAAATTGATAAAAAAGATCTTTTTTATCTTACGATTCCTCAGGATCAAGAAATCAATTCACCCAATCAAAAAAAAATATTTTT